ACACACTTCCACTGCAGTGTCCGAGTCGATACTATTACTTTCTCTCGAACCATGGTAATCTTATTATTTGATCAAATCATTAAATTATTTATTTCTCTTGAAATCATTTCAATGTTTTGTTTATTTTTACACACGCCTTTTTTTAGGGGGCCTACAGCCATTATGTGGCATAGGGGTTACATCCCGTATGAAACTTAATATTACACCACTTCTACGAATAGCCCTTAATGCTGCATCTCGTCCGAGACCGGGGCCTTTTATCATGACTTCGGCTCGTTGCATACCTTGATCCACTACCGTCCGAATAGCATTTCCTGCTGCGGTTTGTGCCGCAAAGGGTGTCCCTCTTCTTGTACCCTTGAATCCACAAGTACCGGCGGAGGACCAAGAAATTACCCGGCCTCGTACATCTGTAACAGTCACAATGGTATTGTTGAAACTTGCTTGAACATGAATAACCCCTTTTGGTATTCTACGCGCACTCTTACGTAAACCAATACGCCCATTCCTACGTGAACCGATTCTGGGTGCGGGTTTTGCCATATTTTATCGTCTCATAAATATAAGTCAGAGGTATATGGATATATCCATTTCATGCCAAAACGGATCTTTTCCGCTTTTTTTTATTTGTATATTGGGTCCCTTAGGGAGTCTCTTTTATTTTATAAAGATTATCCTTGTCTTTGTTTATGTCTCGGGTTGGAACAAATTACTATAATTCGTCCCCGTCTACGGATCAGTCTACATTTTTCACAAATTTTACGAATGGAGGCCCTTATTTTCATATTTGTCATTCCTTAACTGAATTTCAAATTTACTTATTTGAAGAAAATTAGTTTCTGGAAATTTGAAACTTTCGAATTGTATCCCTCCGAAAGGAATATTGAAGTTGAAAAAAAAACCACCTAATCGTTTGAATCCTTGTTTCGGAGTCTAGAAACTATATGCCCTTTGGTTGAATCATAATGACTTCTTTCAATTTTTACTCTATCTTCCGTTGGTATACGTATAAAACTACGTTGAATCCTTCCTGAACCATAACCTAGAATCCGATCTTCATTATCTAAATGAATCCGAAGCATACCATTCGGAAGTGATTCAGGAATTAAACTTTCCTGAATCCAGTTTTCTTTTTTCATTCGCGGTAAAACCTCCTTGAAGTATTAACTAATGTAAGAGGAGAGTGAGAATAGAAACCTGTTCTTTATCTTTTTTTTTCACAAATGGTAAAGTTCCATATCTTAATTTGGATATAAGAAAGCTTACCATATATAACACAAAATTTCTCCGCCGATTCCTTCTAGTTGGGCCTCTCGGTCCGTCATTATACCCCGAGAGGTAGAAAGAATTACAATCCCCATCCCACCTAAAATTCTAGGAATTCGTTGATAACTAGAATAGATTCGTAGACCGGGTCGACTGATCCGTTTTAAATTTAAAACAGTTTTACATGGACCTTTCCTATTCCTTCTATGCCGTAGGGTTAAAACCAAAAAATATTTGTTGTTTTCCTGATGTTTCCTCACATTTTCAATAAAACCTTCTCTTAACAGTATTTTAACAAGGTTTTCGGTGATGTTAGTAGATGGTATTCGAACTGTTCCTTTTCTATTCATGTCAGCATTGCGTATAGAAGTTATTATATCAGCAATAGTGTCTTTACCCATGATAAATTAAAATTATTGTTACCCCCGAACTTTGATATAATCAACATGCTTTTTTCTTTCTATTTTATGAATTGTTAAAGATATATGCGTGAGACAAATTTACTAATTAATCTAGTTTACTCTATTCATATTTTATTCAAATGCTATAATAGCATTAGAGTCTCCGTTTTATTAGACTTATAATACTTCAGGTGCTAATGAAACTATTTTAGTGAAATTTAACTGTCTCAATTCCCGTGCGATCGCACCAAAAATTCTAGTTCCTTTGGGATTTCCTTCTTGATCAATAACAACCGCAGCATTGTCATCATATCGTAGTATCATACCGTTGTCACGTTTGAGTTCTTTACAAGTACGTACAATTACAGCTCTGATCACTTCGGATTTTTCTAGAGGTGTATTTGGTATTGCTTCCTTGATTACAGCAACAATAACGTCACCAATATGAGCATATCGTCGATTACTAGCTCCTATGATTCGAATACACATTAATTGTCGGGCCCCGCTGTTATCCGCTACATTTAAGTGGGTTTGAGGTTGAATCATATCATTTTTTTTTATTTGCTCTTTCACTGCGAAGGGGCTAAGTAAAAAAAGAAATATTGTTTGTCCAAAACAAAAAAAAAAGAAACCTATAATTTTGTTTTTTTTTTTCATTCAAAAGATTTCTTTTCTTTGGTTATACATTCTTATCCCGAAATAATGAATTGCGTTCGTATAGGCATTTTTGATGCCGCTATTGAAATAGCCTTTCTGGCTACATTTTCTGCTACTCCACCCATTTCATAAAGTATTCTACCCGGTTTAACGATAGCTACCCAATATTCGGGAGATCCTTTACCGGAACCCATACGCGTTTCCGCGGGTCTTACTGTAACAGGTTTGTCTGGAAATATACGTACCCATATTTTTCCGCCGCGGCGTACGTTTCGTGTCATTGCTCGCCGCCCTGCTTCTATTTGTCTAGACGTGATCCACGCGGGTTCAAGTGCCTGAAGAGCATATCTACCAAAGCAAATACGATTACCTCGATAAGATATTCCTTTCATTCTTCCTCTATGTTGTTTACGGAATCTGGCTCTTTTGGGGTTATAGTTGATGGTTCTTTTTCAATTTCAATTCCATCTCTACTACAGAACCGGACATGAGAGTTTCTTCTCATCCAGCTCCTCGCGAATGAAAAATAACAATTATAACATGGTATACATGTATTTAATGAATAATATACTGAATCGTGGGAGTCTTTGAGATTTTATCTAATATCTAATCTATTAGAAATTTGTATATCTTGTTTTGATAGTTTATATAAAAAAAACTAAACATGTATTCAATTTCTATTTATTTATAGTTATAGATAATTATTTTATAGATTAGTTAGAGATAATAGATAATAATAATAGAATTTCGTTTTATTATAACGAGTATTTATTTTGTTTTGTCTTTTTTATTATCATATTATATTGGATCTATCAAAATTTAGAAATCCAATAAAATAAAAACTTTCGCGGGCGAATATTTACTCTTTCCATATCTATTTCAGTTGTAGGGTTATCCTATGACATGGCCTCTCAGAATAAAAGTGGATTGGTCCCGGGTTCGTTTCGCCATCCTACCCAATGAATTATTAGGATTCGTTTTCAATAGAATCTTCTGCATCCACGGGTTCCGTCGTTCCCATCGCTTCGCGATTAATGGTTAGGCCTGAATTCTACAGCGGAGCTCCTAATGAAAATGAAATGTGTTATTGAGTCAATTTTCTCAGTCTTTGTGGACCCAGGGCTCTTGACTTTTTTTGTTCTATGAACAAATTAATCGAATTATAGATCAATCAAATTAGTATTGATGCTTTATTACGCTATCCTTTATAAGATCGCTCAGAGACCTTACATATTGGAATCATATAGCATTAGTATTCTTTTTCTCTCTTTCTCTCACCCTTCCATTTATCTGCATTCTTTTTGTTATTGCTTCACAACTTAAAATCAGATTGGTTTTTCTTTTTTTTGCTTGTTTATGCAAACAAAAATTAAGTTGCTACAATGATATGATCAATATATCATATCGTGACTAGTTCTTTAGATCCAGATAATATGAAGCGGTGAGTTGGTTATTAGTTCGATAGTTATTAGTTCATACTATGGGCCAGTCCGTTTTTTTGACTACTAACCCTACAAAAACCAACGAGTCACACACTAAGCATAGCAATTATATCAATATAAAAAAATGAATTGAATTTTTATTCAACCTTATAGAATTGCCCATTTTTTTTTGATTTAACAGAAAAAGAATGAAAGAGTTTGTCATTTTTTGCTTTTTTATTTCCGTAAAGACAAGTCAAATAAAGGCTTAGGCTTCCTCGTCTACAAATATCCAAATTTTGATGCCTAATACCCCATAGATAGTTCCAACTGCATAGGAACAATAATCAATTTTAGCTCGAATGGTTTGTAGAGGAACTCTGCCCTCTCTGATCCATTCGACACGCGCAATCTCTTTTCCGTCGATACGTCCTGCAATTTGTACTTGAATTCCTTTTGTACCTGCTTGTTCAGTTAATTCAATAGCCTTTTTCATTGCTTTTCGAAATGAAACCCTATTCTTTAATTGTCCGGCTATAAATTCGGCGAGAATATTAGGGTGTCCATAAGGGTTTGTAATTCTTGTAAGAGCAATGTTGAGTTTTCGGTTTACACAATTAATTTCTTTTTGTACATCTATCTGCAATTCTTCGATTCTTCGAGGCCCACCTTTACCTTCTAGTAATAATTTTGGGAATCCCATATAGATTATGACCTGAATCAAATCGATTCTTTTTTGAATCTTTATGCATGCAATTCCCTCAACACCAGAGGATATTTGAATATTTTTTTGTACATAATTCTTGATCCAATCTCGGATTTTTTGATCTTCTTGTAGCCCTTCGGAATAATTTTGTGGTTGTGCAAACCAAAGAGAATGATGACCTTGGGTTGCACCAAGTCTGAAACCAAGTGGATTTATTTTTTGTCCCATAATCTCCCAATACTATATATATCATGACACGTCATATCCGTGTACTTACTTATTTTTATTTCTCCATACGTTGCCTTTGAAGTATAATATGGCGTATTTGGCTCCTTTATACTTCCTTTTTTATACTTCCTTTACAGATATATCTTTTAATCCAATAGTTATATGAAAAACGGGTCTTTTTATCGGATAACTACGCCCTCGAGCTCGAGGTTTTAATTTTTTCACAGTAGTACCCCTTCACGACTTCCGCTTTGCTAATGATTAAACTTGCTTCGTTTAAACCGACATTGTGAATAGCATTTGTTGCTGCAGAATAAACCA